TTTTATTTTAGTTCAAAATGATCAATATGTAGAATCAGAACAAGTGATTGCTGAGATTCGTGCTGAAACGTCTACTTTTCATTTTAAAGAGAAGGTACGAAAACATATTTATTCTGAATCAGAGGGAGAAATGCACTGGAGTACCGATGTCCACCATGCACCTGAATATACATATGGTAATGTTCATCTATTATCAAAAACAAGTCATTTATGGATATTAGCAGGAGGTCCGTCCAGATCTAGTAGAGTGTCTTTTTCGCTCCACAAGGATCAAGATCAAATAAATGCTCATTCTTTTTTTGTCGAAGAAAGATATATCTCTGACCCTGACCTATTAATGACTAATTGTTTGTTGGATACTTCTGGTAAAAAAGATAAGAAAATTCTTGATTATTCAACAAGACCTCATCAAACGATATCTAATGGTTATTGGAATTTCATATATCCTTCTATTATCCAAGGTAATTCTTATTTCTTGGCGAAAAAGCGAGGAAATAGATTCATCATTCCATTACAATATGATCAAAAACGAGAGAAAGAACTAATACCCTGTTTTGGTATTTCAATCGAAATACCAAAACAGGGTATTTTACGTAGAAAAGGTATTCTTGCTTATTTTGATGATCCACGATACAGAAGAAGCAATTCGGGAATTACTAAATATGGGACCGTAGAGGTCAATTCAATCATAAAAAAAGAGGATTTGGCTGAGTATAGAGGATCAAAAGAATTTAGTCCGAAATACCAAATGAAAGTGGATCGGTTTTTTTTCATTCTCGAAGAAGTGCATATTTTACCCGGATCCTCGTTGATAATGGTCCGGAACAATAGTATCATTGGAGTAGATACACAACTCGCCTTAAATACAAGAAGTCGAGTAGGTGGATTAGTCCGAGTGGAGAGAAAAAAAAAAAATATGGAACTCAAAATCTTTTCCGGAGATATTTATTTTCCTGGAGAGGCAGATAAGATATCTAGGCACAGCGGCATTTTAATACCACCGGAAACAGAAAAAAAAAATTCTAATTCTAAGGAATCAAAAAAATGGAAAAATTGGATCCATGTCCAACGGATCACACTTACCAAGAAAAAGTATTTTGTTTCGGTTCGACCCGTAGTCACATATGAAATAGCTGATGGCATAAATTTAGCAACACTTTTTCCTCAAGATCTCTTGCGGGAAAAGAATAATGTCCAACTTAGAGTTGTCAATTATATCCTTTATGGAAATGGCAAGTCAATTCGAGGAATTTCTCATACAAATATTCAATTAGTTCGGACTTGCTTAGTATTGAATTGGGATCAAGAACAAAATGGTTCTACGGAAGAGGTTCATGCTTCCTTTATTGAGGTAAAGGCAAATGATCTGATTCGTGATTTCATAAGAATTGAATTAGTCAAGTCCACTATTTCGTATACCGGAAAAAGATATGATAGGGCAAGTTCCGGATTGATTTCCGAGAGTGGATTAGACCGTATAAATATCAATCCTTTTTATTGCAAGGCCAGGATTCAACCACTTACCCAGCATCAAGGTACTATTGGTACATTGTTGAATCGAAATAAGGAATGCCAATCTTTGATAATTTTGTCATCATCCAATTGTTCTCGAATTGGTCCATTCAATGGTTCGAAATATAACAATATCACAAAAGAATCGGATCCCATAATCCCAATTAAAGATTTGTTGGGTCCCTTAGGCAGTATTGTACCTAAAATAGTAAATTTCTATTCATTTCACTATTTAATAACTTATAATCAGATCTTAGTAAAGAAATATTTGCTACTTGAGAATTTTCAACAGACTTTCCAAGTACTTGAAGTACTTAAATACTGTTTAATAGATGAAAATAGGAGGATTTATAATCCCGATCCATACAGTAACATCATTTTGAATCCATTCCATTTGAATTGGCACTTTCTCCATCACAATTATTGGTTCGAGACATCTACAATAATTAGTCTTGGACAGTTTTTTTGTGAAAATGTATGTCTCGAACCACACGTAAAAAAATCTGGTCAAATTCTAATTGTTCATGTTGACTCCTTAGTTATAAGATCAGCTAAGCTCTATTTAGCCACTCCAGGAGCAACTGTTCATGGCCATTATGGAAAAATCTTTTACCAAGGAGATACATTAGTTACATTTATATATGAAAAATCGAGATCCGGTGACATAACGCAAGGCCTTCCAAAAGTGGAACAAATCTTAGAAGTACGTTCGATTGATTCAATATCAGTGAACCTTGAAAGGAGAGTTGAAGGTTGGAACCAAGGTATACCAAAAATTCTTGGAATCCCCTGGGGATTCTTGATTCAAGCCGAGGTAACCATAGCTCAAAGTCGTATCTCTTTAGTTAATAAAATCCAAAAGGTTTATCGATCTCAGGGGGTACAGATCCATAATAGACATATAGAGATTATTGTACGTCAAGTAACATCAAAAGTCTTGGTTTCAGAAGATGGAATGTCTAATGTTTTTTCACCTGGGGAATTAATCGGATTGTTGCGAGCGGAACGAGCGGGGCGTGCTTTGGACGAAGCGATCTCTTATCGGGCAATCCTATTGGGAATAACGAGGGCATCTTTGAATACTCAAAGTTTCATATCCGAAGCAAGTTTTCAAGAAACCGCTCGAGTTTTAGCAAAAGCTGCTCTACGAGGTCGTATTGATTGGTTGAAAGGCCTGAAAGAGAACGTTGTTCTGGGTGGGATTATACCTGTTGGTACCGGATTCCAAAAATTAGTGCACCGTTCAAGGCAAGATTCAAGGCAAGACAAGAACGTTTATTTGGAAATCAAAAGAAAGAATCTATTCGACTTGGAAATGAGAGATATTTTGTTACATCATAGAGAATTATTTTGTTCTTCCGTCCCAAACAATTTCCATGAGACATCAGAACAATCATTTACGCGATTTCATAATTCCTAAGAAAGAGCGGATTCTTTTACTTTAACTATCTCTATCTGGCTTGTAACTTAACTATCATCTTGTCTGAGTTTAATATATAAATAATTAAAAGACATTAATGGTTTGTATCGTGTATCAACGGTCAATTCCCGGTAGAAGGTTTCATCGGAACAATTATTTATTTCAAAGTACCTCGTCTCTTAAAAAAAGAAAAAACAAAAAGGAAGTGTGAGGAAAAATGACAAGAAGATATTGGAACATCAATTTGGAAGAGATGATGGAGGCCGGAGTTCATTTTGGTCATGGTACTAAGAAATGGAATCCTAGAATGGCCCCTTACATCTCTGCAAAGCGTAAAGGTATTCATATTACAAATCTCACTAGAACTGCTCGTTTTTTATCAGAAGCCTGTGATTTAGTTTTTGATGCAGCAAGTAGGGGAAAAAACTTCTTAATTGTTGGTACCAAAAATAAAGCAGCGGATTCAGTAGCATCAGCTGCAATAAGAGCTCGGTGTCATTATGTTAATAAAAAATGGCTTGGTGGTATGTTAACGAATTGGTCTACTACGGAAACGATACTTCAAAAGTTCAGGGATTTAAGAGCAGAACAAAAGATGGGGAAACTCAACCGTCTTCCCAAAAGAGATGCAGCAATGTTGAAGAGAAAATTATCTACCTTGCAAACATATCTTGGCGGTATCAAATATATGACGGGGTTGCCTGATATTGTGATCATCGTTGATCAGGAAGAAGAATATACAGCTCTTCGAGAATGTGTAATTTTGGGGATTCCGACGATTTGTTTAATCGATACAAATTGTGACCCAGATCTCGCAGATATTTCGATTCCAGCTAACGATGACGCTATAGCTTCAATCCGATTGGTTCTTAACAAATTAGTATCCGCAATTTGTGAGGGTCGTTCTAGCTATATAAGAAATCGTTGATTATGATTAAGAAAAATTAGTTAATTATTTTGGGATTTTATAGATTCGGTTACTATTCTTGTCTTGAATTAAAAAACAAAAAGGCAGTGTGGGCATATTGATAATATGTTATCATGTTATGTGATTTCTTGGTATCCTATGTAATTTTTTGATATCCTAAATATACGATTAATGATTCAAGTTGGTGAGTTGAGAAAGAGATGGTTGAATCAAAATAATTTCTTTTTTGAAGTTCAATTTCCGTTAGAGGACAATATGAATGTTATACCATGTTCCATTAAAACACTCAAAGGGTTATACGATATATCGGGTGTAGAAGTAGGCCAACATTTCTATTGGCAAATAGGAGGTTTACAAATTCATGCCCAAGTGCTTATCACTTCTTGGGTAGTAATTGCTATCTTATTAGGTTCAGTCATCATAGCTGTTCGGAATCCACAAACCATTCCGACCGACGGTCAGAATTTCTTCGAATATGTCCTTGAATTTATTCGAGACTTGAGTAAAACCCAGATTGGAGAAGAATACGGTCCTTGGGTTCCCTTTATTGGAACTATGTTCCTATTTATTTTTGTTTCTAACTGGTCAGGTGCTCTTTTACCTTGGAAAATTATACAGTTACCTCATGGGGAGTTAGCTGCGCCCACGAATGATATAAATACTACTGTTGCTTTAGCTTTACTCACGTCAGTCGCATATTTTTATGCGGGTCTTAGCAAAAAAGGATTGGGTTATTTTGGGAAATACATTCAACCAACTCCAATCCTTTTACCAATTAACATCCTAGAAGATTTCACAAAACCTTTATCTCTTAGTTTTCGACTTTTCGGGAATATATTGGCTGATGAATTAGTAGTTGTTGTTCTTGTTTCTTTAGTCCCTTCAGTAGTTCCTATACCTGTCATGTTTCTTGGATTATTTACAAGTGGTATTCAAGCTCTTATTTTTGCAACCTTAGCCGCGGCTTATATAGGGGAATCCATGGAGGGTCATCATTGACTAGTTTTTCAAATAATCTTTTTTATTATATTATTATTAAGTAAGCTTATACCAATTCATGCATGGTTCAAGATAATCCAATTGGTTGGGTAACATAATAACGTATGATTATATGACCTAGAGTTGTAGGAGAAAAGATGGGCGATATTACAGAATTCTAAAAAAAAAGAAGGGTTGGGGAGGTTATACTAGATGTATGTAATGTCTATAAGCCATAACATAACATAATCATAACATAACATAATATAATATCAATATATAATTATAAATTATATATTATTAATAATTAATAAATTATTATTAATAATTAATAAATTAATAAATTATATATTATTATTATTACTATTATTACTATTTATTACTATTATTATTATTACTATTTCTAGAATAATATTCTATAATAATAACTTCTCCTAATCACAGCTAATCCTATAATCATAATCCTTATTATTTATTTATTATATATATTTATTATATATTTATTTATTATATATATATATTTATTTATATATTTATTTATTTATTAATATTTAATATATTTCAATTAATATTTAATATATTTCATATTTCTAATATATATATTTCATTTAATATATATTTCATTTTTTTTGAATTTAATATATATTTCATTTTCAAATTTTCATTTATATTTATTATTATTTATTTTATTTTTATATTATTTATATTTTTATATTTACATTTTATATTTATTTTATAATATATGGTTTTATAATATAATATATGGTTTTATAATATAATTTTTATAATATAATATGGTTTTATATAATATAATATGGTTTTAATAGTAATATGGTTTTAATAGTTTTATAAATAATTAGTTTTAAATTATATAAATATAAATATAAATCAAATTATATAAATAACAAATAATAATATCAAAACAAAATAATAATAATAATATAAAAATAAGAAATAATATTATGTTATGTTTATAAATAATTTATTATAAATAATTTATAAATAATTATTATGTTATGTTAATATGTTATGTTAATAAAAAAAATTCTTATGATTGTGTTTATCAAAAATTTCTTTATAAAATAAATAATTTAGTTTAAATTTAAAATTTTAATAAGTAATATTTGATTTGATTGATATTGATTGCAGCTCACACTGCATTTAGTCACACTGCATTTAGATAGATTTTTATATCAGTCCTTCTATTTCGTCTGTGATTGTGGATTGAATGAAAAAAGAAATGAACTCAAGACAAGAATAGTATAGTGTAGTAAAGAACGAAGAATTAAATGAAAGAATAGTTCGAAACAAAGAAATACAATAGCTAAAACTGTATGCATATGGATTTACAAAAACTCCATGATGGGTAGAAACTAAAAATGAGATAGTTCTGGCAATTCAGTTCAGTAATTTAGTAATATTATCATTTCAATTCGGAGTTTTTAGTTACTTTGACCGCTGGATCTTAATGATCAAATGAATAATAATTCATTGGTTGATTGTATCATTAACTATTTCTTTTTTTTTGGTGCGAGGAACTTACTATGAATCCACTGATTTCTGCCGCTTCTGTTATTGCTGCTGGATTGGCCGTGGGGCTTGCTTCTATTGGACCTGGAATTGGTCAAGGTACTGCTGCAGGCCAAGCTGTAGAAGGTATTGCGAGACAACCAGAAGCAGAGGGTAAAATACGAGGTACTTTATTGCTTAGTCTAGCTTTTATGGAAGCTTTAACAATTTACGGACTGGTCGTGGCATTAGCGCTTTTATTTGCGAATCCTTTTGTTTAATCCTAGAATAGAATCCTAGAATAGAAATATAAGTACCTTACGTTATTTTAACTTGTTAACTTGGAATTTGGAATTGCCGAATTATATTAACATAACACTTTACTTATAACTTATAAATTACTTATTTGTTGAGACAATACCCCTGGAAGGACTGATTTGAGGATGAGGAATTTACCGGATTTGCTTGCTTTCTTCCTTTCTGTCCTTAGCTTAGTATAATAGAAAAAGAAAACTTTTTGACTTTCATTGTTGGAAGCGTTTCAACAAACGAAATATTTATCAATTGATATCAAATCTAAGACCTAAGTAAAGGTAAAGTATCTTATCTTATTGGAAACTTCTTGAAAACTTAAAAAAAAGTAAGAAATTTAAAATAAATGAAATTACTAGATTTAATCTATTGCCATTAAATAAAGTGGAAATTCAATTAATATAATAAAAAAAAAGAAATCGATCAAAAAAGGGCAAGCGAAGTGATACAAAAAGAACGGAGTTTTTTGTTAGTCCTATCTATAAGAGAGGAGAGCATATGAAAAATGTAATCGATTCTTTCGTTTCCTTGGGCCATTGGCCATCCGCCGGGAGTTTCGGGTTTAATACCGATATTTTAGCAACAAATCCAATAAATCTAAGTGTAGTGCTTGGTGTATTGATTTATTTTGGAAAGGGAGTGTGTGCGAGTTGTGTATTTCAAGAATAGGTTGGATCCATCCAGCTGCACTTTATTTATGTTTATGGTATTTATTAGGAGAAATAGGAAAAAGGTGCACGATCTCAACGAATTACTTCTGAATTTATTCAGAAATCATATGTAAGAACCATAGCATTTCGTGACTTATTGGTAAATCCACTTTGATTCTCTATCAACCAAT